GGGTATCCTAAATCTGAACCGAATTCTTTCTGGTTAAAGAATCTCTTTCTAGTTGCTCGGGAACAATTAGAAGATTTTCTAGCAGAAATACTGGGTTTTGCGCTATTTGGTGGTGGTCCCGCTTATGGGGTCAAATTTATCCAGAAGAGATTTTTCAATCTCATCGATCTCATAAGTATCATACCAAATCCCATCAATCGAATCACTTTTTCGAGAAATACGAGACATCTAAGTCATACAAGTAAAGAGATCTATTCATGGATAAGAAAAGGGCAAAGGTTTCAGACTCATGATGAAATAGAATCCTGGATCGAGACCTGTGATTGGTTTTTGGATGAAGAGAGAGTTTACTCGTTTCATTTCTCCACCTTAAGGCCAGAAAAAGGGATTGATCAAATTCTATGGAGTCTGACTCATATTGATCGTTTAGTAAAGAGTGACTATGGTTATCAAATGTTTGAACAAGCGGGAGCAATTTACTTACGATACTTAGTTGACATTCATCAAAAGGATCTAATGAATTATGAGTTCAATACATCCTGTTTAGCAGAAAGACGGATATTCCTTGCTCATTATCAGACAATCACTTATTCACAAACCTCGTGTGGGGCTAATAGTTTTCATTTCCCATCTCATGGAAAACCAAAACCCTTTTCGTTCCGCCTAGCCCTATCCCCCTCTAGGGGTATTTTAGTGATAGGTCCTATAGGAACTGGACGATCCTATTTGGTCAAATCCCTAGCGACAAACTCCTATCTTCCTTTCATTACGGTATTTCTGAACAAGCTGGATTTGCAAACAGTTATTGATGATCTCGATCCTGATGAGGACTATATGGAAGCGCTTGATGATGTGGATATTGATGGTATTGATGATGATAGCGATCCTGCTAAGGAATATATGGATGCACTTAAAGATGTGGATGATATTGATGATCGTGACTATATTTATTCGAACTTGGACTCGGACCCGGAGCTGAGGGAGGAGTATACGGTGGATGATGAGATACTTAGGTATATCATCGAGTTGGAAATAGATCTAGCTTCTATCAACTTGCAATTCGAATTGGCAAGAACAATGTCTCCTTGCATAGTATGGATTCCAAACATTCATGATCTGTATGTGGATGAGTCGGAGTCCCTCGGTTTATTATTGAACTATCTCTCCGGGGATTGTGAAAGACGGTCCACTAGAGATATTCTTGTTATTGCTTCGACTCATAGTCCCCAAAAAGTGGATCCCGCTCTAATAGCTCCGAATAAATTAAATACATGCATTAAGATACGAAGGCTTCTTATTCCACAACAACGAAAGCACGTCTTCACCCTTTCATATACTAGGGGATTTCACTTGGAAAAGAAAATGTTCCATATTAGTGGATTCGGGTCCATAGCCATGGGTTACAATGCACGAGATCTTGTAGCAATTACCAACGAGGCCCTATCGATTAGTATTACACAGAAGAAATCAATTATAGACACTAATACAATTAGATTCGCTCTTCATAGACAAACTTGGGAGTTGCGAGCCCATGTAAGACCGGTTCCGGATCATGGGATCCTTTTCTATCAGATAGGAAGGGCTGTTGCACAAAATGTACTTATAAATAATTGCTGCCTTATAGATCCTATATCTATCTATATGAAGAAGCAATCATGTTACGAAGGGGATCCTTATTTGTACAAATGGTTCTTCGAACTTGGAACGAGCATGAAGAAATTAACGATACTTCTTTATCTTTTGAGTTGTTCTGCCGGATCGGTCGCTCAAGATCTTTGGTCTCTACCCGGACCCGATGAAAAAAATTGGATCACTTCTTATAGACTCGTTGAGACGGATTCTGATCTAGTTGATGGCCTAGTAGAAGTAGTAGAAGGCGCTCTGGTGGGATCCTCGCTTCTTCGGCCCGAACCAAGGAATCCCTTAGAGATGATGGAAAACGGATCTCGTTCTATCTTTGATCGTAGATTTCTCTATGAATCGGAGTTTAAAGAATGGGCAGAAGGCACCGACCCGCAACAGTTAGCGGAGGATGTAGTCGATCACATAGTTTGGGCTCCTAGAATATGGCAACCTTGGGGCTTTCTATTTGATTGGATCGAAAGGCCCAATGAATTGGAATTTCCCTATTGGGCCAGGTCATTTCGGGGCAAGCCGATCATTTCTGATGAAGTTAATGATGAATATTTTGATTATGCATTTTATGGTGAAGGGGATGATGGATATGATGAAGAGGATGAGCTTCAAGAGAATGATTGGGAGTTCTTGCAGAGTGAAACCCCGGGACGAGATCGATCTTCCAAAGAACAAGTCTTTTTTCGAAAAGGCCAATTCATTTGGGACCCTGGAGATCCACTCTTTTACATATTCAACGATGAGCTCTCTGTCTTTCTGTTTTCACATCGAGAATTCTTTGCAGATGAAGAGATGTCAAAGGGGCTTCTTCTGACTTCCCAAGGGGAGACTCTATATAAACGCGGGTTTAGCAAGAAACCGAAAG